CTATTTCTATTTTTTGATCAATTCGATTGCAGTCTCCGAAGTCCTTCTTGATCGATGGTCCCCATTAGCATTAGTGCTAATTAGCAGCCGCTTTTTTTGGAAGGCGAGATACTTATGTGTGACCGCGGATTCCACGGTAGCAGTAGTTCTAGCTCTACATTAGGAGCAGGGGGGCTCTATCTAAAGGAGGTACGGGCCCCTCCCATAGTACGGTACGATGCAGCTGAAAAACTTAATAGGCTACCGCGGCTCGCTTCGCTTTTGTTGCGGAGCTCACTGCTTTTGGAGTAGTGCTTGCAGCTTGCTGCTTTCTGTTCAAGCGGAGCTCGCTGTCTACTCCACGAGTCGCCACAGCTTCGCCTACGCCACTTGTATATAGACAACAATAGCGCCCAAGATTTGCCCTTCGCGTAGTTCATTGAACCTTCCAACTTCACTCCGTGGCCTGTGCTAAAGAAGCGTGTCTTAACTAATTCCTTTGAACTCATTTCACCTATTCTACCTCTCGATATCTCCTCACCTTGCACCTTTTCTTTCTTTTCCTCATCCCATGATCCTTTCCCATGTCGTGGAAGTGCAGCAGTGCTCCTTCATTCTTCATAACGACTATAACCAAGCTGCCAACCAATAAAGCAAGCACCTTCATGGACTGAGACCGTGGAAGCTCCGTTAGCACCTTAAGGCTGTCTTTATCCTGAGAACCCTCGGGAATATTCAGAGACTCGGCTAATGCTTCTAGGCCCACATTCGGAGACAGACCAAGCACCTCTCTTACCCACTCACTATCTAATAAACCGGACTGGCTTATTATCTGAATGAGATCGGAAAGAGAGGAGGTAGCCCAAATCTTCCAAAAGGCGCATACGAAAGGTTCTGAAAGAATTGAAAAAGCTCTGAAAAATCAACAACCCGACCTGAGGAACTACCAACAACGGAAGAACTAGCAACAGCGGGAGAAACCGTTTCTAACCTCAGCTTCACCCCCTTCCTCGGGATTCTTTCTTTGATGATATGCCCTAAGCCCCTTTCAGAAGACCGAAGTCATTGGTGCTTTGCATAAGGGGTAAGAGCGCCATAAAGACTATTGGTACCTATCATAGACTTGACTCATTTTATGGGCTTGAATTCCTTTCCCCGAGTTAGAGGGGTTTTCTGAAGGTCTTCCTCAAGGGCCACTTGGTTCTCAAAAAGACTGTTACCCCCGGCCAGAGTAGAAGTAGGCAAACGGATGTTTCTGGGGGGAACTACGGGAGACGGAGACAGGTGGTTAGGCGATATTCTAACTTCTGGCTCATCGCAATTCCATTTCTTAAAGTGCAAGTCCAGTTTTCTCTTTTTATGAAAGTGAAAGTCAGGTTAGCCCCTTCTTTAAATTCCAAAGATGCTCTCAAATTGCTGTTAAAGATTATTTTACCCTAAGGTTTCTCGCGGTCAGGCAAGCGTGGCAGAGCGTAGCATGTATCCAGCCATCCGAACTACTTACTGAAGGGCAAGCACCAACGAATTACTCACTTCATTCACAGCGCGGGGGAGAGACAGAGAGGGGTCAGTAATAACTCACAGCCGGGGTAAAAAGGTCCTACTTCCTTACTCACTCAAGTCATTGCTTTGACCGAACCATAGGCCGAAAAGAAAACATTTTTTAGATACTTGTTACAGGCCTGACCAAGAGCGCAAAAGAGCTTTATTTAGAATTAGAGTAAGGGCACGCCATTTGCAATGCCTTTTCTTGCTTTCGACAGGACCCCCTTCCGACAGGAGAAAAAAGATTACGCCAATGCCAATTGCCAATGATATAGAGTTTCTAGCGATTACGACTATAAAGGGCAGGAGATGAATTAAAGAATCGTACTGCAACTGCTGAAGAGAGATCAGAGCTAGTACTAGAGGAAGCGATAGCGGACAAAAGAGCTCAGAGAGCTGTGCAGCTAAGCGGGAAGATCTGTGATCTATTTGAAAGAGCATATCGCAAAGACCGGTATATTGCACATACTGATTGATTGATTGTATAGATTGAGTCTCAATTAGAGAGTTATGCTATATCTATAGTACCCCCGCCGATGATACTTTCCAGCTCGAGGCTAGAAGCTACCAACACTTTAATACAAACAAAAACAGAAATCGGAATTCGTGAGGCCCGAGGCCTTACAGAAAAAGATCGATGAACGATTAAGCGAGACTTTGCCTTAGAGACCAATGAAATGAGAGAGACCAAGAAGCTTTATTACACAAAAGTTCTTTGAAGACCTTTTGCTTCTGCTTCCCTGCTTACTATTGCTATCACCTCAACTGCTTTGACCTGCTCACTTAGAGTGAAGATCAATAATGGGCGGAAAGGAGTTCACACAAGACCACAGAGCGAGAGAGAGAGCCTTCGCTTACCTGTTTAACCGTGCCCTCCTATCACACCTATATCCCTTTTCTTATTGTCTGTCTTGACCTACCCACCGCCCTTGTCTTAACACGATGCTACTACTTGACTTCCCTTCCTCTCAATTCAAGGTTTATTCCCAATACATCTACGATCAATTCAATTAAGCGAATCTTCTCACTAACTTCTCTTTCTTAGTAGACGGGGGAGAGAAGGGAGTCCCTTACAACATTAGGAAAACAATTCAATCCCACGGTAGAAGAGAACAAGAAAAGCTCGTACCAACGAAGAAGGAACAATCCTTTTTGGGGCAGAAGGACTCAGGCACGCAGCTGTTTATAGATTCGGAGCACGAACTTGTTGGTTGGTGGTGTCCATTCATTCAATTAACATCGGTACGGGGCACGGCGAGGCAGTCTCCCGCGCTCGGGACAAGGTTGGTAAGCATACATAGCTAGCTCAGCCATTAGAGTGAGAGTCCATTCACGGCTAACTTACCACCAACGAAGAATTCCTCGTCCCTTGGATACGTAGATTCACTAGTGACCTTAGCTTGGTTCAACAAGTCAGGTGTAGATTTGATAGTGAGAAAAGCAAGGGCAGCGAGAATGACCGCAGAGAACAAGGCGGGGAAGCTCGCCAACTATTCCAACCCCCAAGAACCTGTGAAGGCGACGTCTCACTACTACCAGTACGAATTGCGTTGATTCCACCCCCCCACTACCAAATAAGGCGAGGTCTCATGGTGGCAAAGAAAAAGAGGAAGCGCTCTTGTTGCGCGGACCCCACAATAAAGAAAGATGGAACACAAGAAGCTCAGTAGCAAGCCGTCTCATAGTCACCACTTGTCTGTCGTTTCAAGCTTCCAAAACAAGACCTAAGGAGTTTGGAGCCCTTGAGTTCTCCGCCGGTAATGGGAAGATGAGCTTCTCCATTGTAATGGTATCTGCTCGAGGAGCCTGTCCCTGCCTGCTTATCCAGACCAAACAGCAACCTTTGGTCCTTCGGGCTGAGGCTCAAGGCGGGAATCAAGGGTATGGGTTCAAGGCTGCTCTACTTACTGGGAATGGGATCCCGTAAAAGGGCACATGACGAATGGGACCCCCGCCAATGGCATATGAGATGTGGATGATGGAGCAGGTTCGCGTAACTGCGAGACGATTAGGTTCGTCCGTGACGCTTCTGGGCGGTGCCCCGGATCCCTACGAGCAGAGGATGATCAAATCCGCTACGCCCACCCTCCGCCCTACTTTCGACCTGTTTCCAGCGCCTTTTGCAGATAGATAAACTTCTGGTCTTGCCTAGGTTTATGGAAGAAAGGTTTATTCTTTGAATCCGATGGTTACTTTTTTTTTCCACTGCTATCGTCTGGACATGGTGCAACAAGAAGAGAATTAGCAGAATAGGAAAAAGAATTTCTTATTCTCATCTACCTCTACTTCACTCGAATCCCTAAGAGTGATGTGGAGAGATGAAAGTGTGGGTGCCCACAGTGGCGACTCCACCGGGGATAGAAAATACTCCAATGTGTCCATGGCTATTTCCAAACAAAGACCCAATTCAATGAGCTTGACCAGCACACACTTGCACTTTTTTCGCCCGGCGGATTCTAGTTTTGGGCGCCTGGCCCACTCGGCCTGTGCTGTGACCGCGACCAGTTTCCTCCACCCCACGGACCAGTACCCATGGTCCACTCCAGACCATGAGATACGTCAAGGGGAGCAACCGCGCTGATGACCAAGGTAGGCCACCTTAAATAGCCCATCTTGAGAGGCACAATGGGAGCTTCCTGCCCCCAAGCCTTACCGGAGTTATAAGGAGACACTTAGCCACACTAGAGAGCTTAGAAATTTACCATAGGTCCACCCTGTCTTGTGTGACTGCGTGTGTTTGTTAGATTGCTTGGGGTTCTATGTTGGGCCCACTCTTTTTCACCTTAGGAAAATTTACTTATAGGCTGTGTTTCTGGGCCCTATGATGGACCTTTAGAATAAATAGGGAAGGTGAATTAAGCCCGATGTGTGAGACTTAGGATCCAATACGACTTGAGCCCATAAGGATTATGACTAGACCCAAGTTATAGCAATTGTGTGAAATTCTAAGCCATTCTGAGAGTCATTGGACCCCACGGAGCGGTTTATGGATTCAACCCATCTTTTCTGGGCCTTGAATATTAAGCCCAATCCGTGGTTTTGTCATACAATAAGATCAAATTATCTAGGAAAAAACAGAAAAGGTTAAATAGAACCAAACTTATGGTTTTTAAATAATTAATGTAGTTAGCATAATGCTTTTAAAGCTCTAGTAAAGGCATATGTGGTTGTTTATGTAATGTAGTGCTTTATGTAGTAGTAATGAATAAATCTTTTTGAAAAAAAATGTTTTTTCTCTACAGGCCTCTTTGAATCCTTTCAATCCATATTTTTTTTGGAATGCTAAAAATTCTACTTGAGCATCTAAATCTGGGTCACTACCAGCAAAAACATCTCTGAACAAGATTATAGCACCATGCCAAATGTGTCCGAATAAGAAAAGCAAATGAAGTATGTCCAAAAGTAAACCAACCCTTTAGACTGCTACGAAAAACACCATAGGATTGAAAAGTAGCACGATCTAATTCGCAAATGTCACCCAATTGAGCACGTATAGCATCTTTTTTCACAGTAGCAGGATCGCTATAACTCACTCCATTGAGTTCGCCGCCGTAGAACTCAACAGTTACACCTACTTGTTCAACACTATACTTCGATTCTGCCCTTCTAAAAGGATCCGAAGGAGCTCGACAGCCAAGGAAAGGAACATCGGCTCTAACCAATGATTGCCAGTTCCTAAGCTCCGGCCTAAAGACAACTGCCTTCTCAACCCACTCGTACGGCTCGTTCACAACTCTCAGGTCCCAATTGACACCCGATTTCTGATAGAATTGCTGGTCTGCTCCGCTGTAAAAGCCAAGCCGGCATTTATGGAACTGTTGCCACCAAGAATGTGTCCTCTGGCGTTGGGGACCCCATCCTCGGCTTGGGCATGGGAGTCAAATGTATAAACCTCAGTGAGTGTGGCCAAGAATCTTTCTTGGGTCATCAAATTGGGGTTGCCATAGGGAACGCCACCTCGTTCAAGCACAAGAACTCGATAGGACTGTGACAAGGTGGCGGCCAACGGACAACCGGCAGTGCCACCTCCTACTATTATATAGTCATAGTAATACTCCGATGGAAAGTTTTTGGCGTTGAACACAAACTTTATATAACTTGGATCTGGTGCAGAAATTCAACAAAAAAGATTAGCTTCTATTTTAAAAACTGAAGCAAAACAGACGACAAGAAAAGAAAATTTTTATGTTCTAATGAATGTCGTTTAGGTCTAACTGTATTAAACTCATGTTAAGTGGAAAATTTTAATTTCTTTTGCATTTTTCAACCAAACGGCTTGAATTGATTTAAGCGCTTAACTCTTAGCTCTAAGACTGAATAAGGCATCTACGCGGATAGCTTTCTTAGTAAAGTACTCGTAGTCCTTTTATCTATCACCTTTTAGAAAGAAAGAGAAGAACAGTTATAAGGCCGCTATTCCTCTTTTTGGACCATTACTGATCTTACTGCTTCCCGCCCTAACAAAGAAAGTTTATCTATTCTATTTTTTCTTGCATGTGTTAAGCATATAGCCAATAGCTTCTTAGAAGGTAAACTGATTTGATCACCTTTCACGACCCAGAGGATTTCATTCCTTTCGCTGCGGAGCTTGCCTGCCGGGGTAAATGAGGACTTTTCGGGGTATTTACCCATAACTAATAATTCTCTATTGGAAAAGTTTAAAATTTTCACACAATTTGGATCGGTATTCAACTAAGGGCCCCGTTAAGTAAGATGGGAGCCAATACAAAGCTAACACAGCTTTCTTAAACGGGAACCCTGATCTAGACACAGTAGGATCAATTGAGTTAGCAAATCTAATGTGCGTACAAGCATCTTTTTCCTTTCATTTTTAAAATGGCACTATTGAAATAAAAAATAACGTACAATAATGTTTTCTTCCTGAAACACTAACCCGGCCAAGACTCACCAATAAGGTAACTCCACCGTGTGTTTTTTGGATCAAATCCGGTGACAATTCTCCACTCATGTCCTTCCAGAGCTGAATTGCGCGTGCACTTCTGCCAGAGCAGAATCACGTGTGTACTTGGTGTATAACCTCAGCAGTATCTTCCATCAGAACCCCAAATCGGCAACGAATATGTCCTTTAGACTTTCTTCAAATGGCCGAACACTCACAAATAGGTGGAAAACCAGCTTAAGCTGGTTGTACTTGTCAGTTCGTTCAATTCACACAGGCAGGGTGATTGAGGTGCGTGCTTCGCAAGTTTTTTAGTTTCTTCACACAACAATGATAGTACTGTACTCACCTCACTCTCGTAAATGTCCTTCCAAAATCCTAGCGTGACGTGGATGATCCGCCGAATCCATTGCTGACTTCACCACGATCGATTAGGTGAAACGGTTCTGCAAAGTTTGTTTGTTCATACAGGCAGTGTGATTTGGGGATCTTTTGTTTGCTCCGCAAGGTAGCCAGAGCCAGCCAGTTTTTCACAAAATAGGCATGATAGTATTCAACTGCAGAAAAGTAGTGCGGAGAACTAGTCAGAATTGGGCCTGCCATCCAATTCGTGCCGCATGGCGGGATTACTCTACTTCTACTCTATAAATGGAGGCTCAATAAATGTCTTCTTCATAAAAAAAAATCAAAGAAATTGAGTAATAGCACGTATGGCTACTATTGCAGATGCAGTAAGGCTTGCTGAAGTTGTAAACGAAATACAGCACGTAGAAAACGAACTGCGCCAACGCCGGAGAATGTTAACAGCCCTTTTTTGGAGACACCGGTTCCCGGCGAACGCGAACCCTGCCGTCGTGGAAAACCACATCCGTGCGACGGACCAGAGAACAAGGGTCCTCGAGAGTAGACTTCTCATGCTGTTAAAAGAAAGGGAAGATCTCATTGTGCGTGCTGTCACCCGAGGTCACCGCAGAGACTAGAAGAGTCCGTCGACTCTTTTTAGTTTTATAAGGTTTAAATTAAATAAGTGTCTGTAGACGCAAAGTAGTGTGTTTTAATTTATGGTCTTCTTTCTCTTTGTTTAGTGAAGATCTACTCCGGTGCTTACTGGAGATAGACTCCTATCTATGTTAACTATCTTTGTTTGGTTTTATTTGTTGTGTTTGCATGTATGGGCACCTAGTCTAATCAATGCTTATTATAATTTCTAATAAGCACTTTTTCGTAAAAATATTCAATACCTTTCCATCCCACCCGATAGATAATAAAAAAGAGTTTCTCTTTCTAGCCAAGCAAGCCCCCAAAGGAAAGCAAAGCCTTTTTTTAGGCCTTAGGTAGGAGAACTCTTCCTATTACGGATAGTACTACTACTCTTTGTTATCCACGTAGTATCTTCGTAACAACCACAGAGGGAAAGAGCCTTAGCTTAGGTTGAGTCTTTGTTTACGTTGATTGTCCGGAGTCAAGCGTTGAAGCCATCCCATTTTAAAAAGGAGAACCGGGCTCCATCTAACTACAAGAAAAACAACCTTAACGCACGCAGCTATAATGCGCCTGTCTTCCGAGCCCTTCCCTTTCTTCACCGGTAATTCAGTAAAGCTCACTTCGCTTGACAAATATATAATTTATCTTTCGACTAAGAAGTGAACCAAGTTGGCACCGATATCATAATGACTCCTAGTCACTTTTTACCATGCTTTTTATAACTTTTGGAATCAAACTTCACAGATTCTTTATCTATAGAAGAATCATTATTCTTTCAGGACATAATCATTGATGCTTGCACTCGAGCTGGCATATATCTCTTTTATTAGGTCTATGGTCCTCGCTGGGAAATGAGTGAGTCCTTGCTTATTGATTAGTTATAAAATTCTTATGCTAAAGGAGCTTTTAAGCCACTTTTAGGAATCGAATAAGCAATCACAAAGAATGGTAAGCGCTACGAACCTTTGCCCAGTTAATCCGAGTAAGGTTTAAGCGTATATATAGATAGGTTAGGGAATGGCCAGCAGTTTAGTTCCCCACTGGGGGCACATTTGGTTTGAAACTCTCTATCTAAGAGTCTTAGGTTATAGAAAACCCTATAGTAAGATGCAAGCTTAGTTGAGTAAATTAGTAGGTAGGGCGGACTACTCAATTTACCCCAGGGTTGTTTATGTAGTTGCTTGTAGTTTTTTTTAGTTGCTAGCTATAAATAATGATTTATAGTTCAGGAGAGAGAATCAATGTTCAGTAGTACGCCTGGTTCACCGGGTTCTACCACTTCAGGTCCCAATCTTTGGTATGTCCCTTAGTTAGCTGGGCATACCATTATAATGCTCTCGAAAGAGACTTATTGGCATATGATATGTTGTTATATGCTTTACACATGTACGTTGGACTCTGCTTTCTATATTGATCTTTAGCTGAAAGACCCGATCCTTTCTCCTGTTCCTGAAACGAATGAGTGTCTTGTGATTCGCTTTCACATTCGGTAAAATGGCACATTCAGAAAGTGTGAAATTGGCCAGTGTTTTCCCTTTCTCTTTTGGTTCAAAGAAAGAATAGAAAATTGCATACGAGAAGAAGGGTTCGTAGACAGCCCGAAAGAAGGAAGAAGAATCTAATGATTTCCCTAATTCTGTGAGAAAGAAAAACCAGTTTGTTAGAGCTGGGGCAGAGAAGCAATCAACAGAATGGGTCCCTGTTGTTCACAAGTGAAGGCACTGAACGGATCAAGATCTCGTAAATTCATTGTCTTTCTTGATTCAAATCAGAAAGAACTTCTTTCGCTATTGAAGCCATGCCTGAGCTGTCAGCTTATTAGCATCCCTCTTCTGCGTTAGGAATTGTCCGAAAAGGTTCGATTGAATCCCATGCTTTCATGGTCCCTATCTCTGCCCCGGCACTGGCCGACACGTAGGTCTATTCCGCGCTTTCCTAGGTGCGCATCTCCATCTACTAAAAGTAGGGGTGGTTGCCATAGATAGATTGGGTCATTCGTAACCAGAGCAATAACCGATGCTACAGCATAAACTAAAGCTATACGTGGCGGCCCCTAAAGGCGTAACTGACAGGTTCTGTTTTATCTGCCCATCCGAGTCATCCCGTACTCCAAAAAAGCAGAGGTGAGGTCCGGAGAGTGGGACGGATCTACCTGGCCAAGGTGCCAATGTCAAGTGGTTATCCGAAGTGTTGGAATATGCTCTACCTACGGTACCTAACTAGTCTTTCTTTTCGGTAAGTAAGAATACATTGACCGATGGAGGAGAACCCCCGAAGTAAACATAAATGAAGGGGCATACCCCACCCCAGGCAACCAAACAAAGAACTCAAGACACTCCCCGAGCTCTAAAATAAAGAAACTAACCCATGGAAAAAATTATTGAAATTAGATTACGATTACAAAGGCTAAAAATAATCCAAGTTTCTACGTAATCAAAAAGAGCCTAAGGATTAACCGAAACTAAGCACATACTAAGCCCAATAAGACACATTGGCCTAGATATACATGAGGCCAACTGAAAAACAGGTATACACATCAAATAAACTAGGATGAAACATAGGATTCGGTGGATGATTCGGCATCCTTTATTAATTGCGTATGTATATAACGGTAGCCCTTCCTTAATAGTTTTTGAGTAGGCTAGGAAAGAAAGAAGAAATGATAGAGCGAAATGGGTTGGTTGCCCAAAGGGCTATCTGATCTGATCATGGGGGGATAGCACAAGGGCTTAAGGCATTGGTTTGCTAAATCGACATACAAGAAGATTGCATCATGCATGGGTTCGAATCCCATTTCTTCCAGTCTTTTCCTACTGAACACTTTCCTGCTCAAGATAGGGTACTAGAAAGGGATCATACGAAGGCTATGTTCTTTTTTTAGATCTAGCCTGAATGACTCCTAAACTAAAGGTTTTCATTATATCTAAAGTGTGCAGTGAGGGTTATATTATAGGTAGCCAGTCTTTACTTCACTCGACCCAAGCAATGCCCAAAGAGTCCCATGCCTTTCTTGGTCGGACCAAGCCAACTGGCGATTTCCGACAAGTCTTTCCTAATTTTTAGAGCAAGAAGCGGAACTACAGGGATGAAATGAAAAGTGTTTCTTACGATTACGCCCAACAGCCCACTTGAGCAATTTTCCATTCTCCCATTGATTCCTATGAAGATAGGAAACTTGTATTTCTCATTCACAAATTCATCTTTGTTTATGCTGCTAACTCTCAGTTTGGTCCTACTTCTGATTCATTTTGTTACTAAAAAAGGAGGAGGAAACTTAGTACCAAATGCTTGGCAATCCTTGGTAGAGCTTATTTATGATTTCGTGCTGAACCTGGTAAACGAACAAATAGGGGGTCTTTCCGGAAATGTTAAACAAAAGTTTTTCCCTTGCATCTTGGTCACTTTTACTTTTTTGTTATTTTGTAATCTTCAGGGTATGATACCTTATAGCTTCACAGTTACAAGTCATTTTCTCATTACTTTAGGTCTCTCATTTTCTATTTTTATTGGCATTACTATAGTGGGATTTCAAAGAAATGGGCTTCATTTTTTAAGCTTCTTATTACCCGCAGGAGTCCCACTGCCGTTAGCACCTTTTTTAGTACTCCTTGAGCTAATTTCTTATTGTTTTCGCGCATTAAGCTTAGGAATACGTTTATTTGCTAATATGATGGCCGGTCATAGTTTAGTAAAGATTTTAAGTGGGTTCGCTTGGACTATGCTATGTATGAATGATATTTTGTATTTTATAGGGGATCTTGGTCCTTTATTTATAGTTCTTGCATTAACCGGTCTGGAATTAGGTGTAGCTATATTACAAGCTTATGTTTTTACGATCTTAATCTGTATTTACTTGAATGATGCTATAAATCTCCATTAAAGTGGTTATTTATTTATAATTGAACAAAAGCGAGGAGGCGAGCTTTGCCGTATTGCATTAGAAAGTGGGGAATTCCATCGTCTTTGGTATGCGAATTTCAAGCTGCTACTGCTCCGATAGCTGCTTTAGAGGTTGCTTAGCCGGTATCTGACTGAACTAGCTGGTTTAGATTTCATTAGTTGAAAGTCTCGCACTATTTACACTATTTCAACAAAGACTGTGTAAAATGGATATGATATAAGGGAAGGATTGACCTGTTGGTTGACTTCTCAATTGAGAAAAGACTGGAATGAAACTGGCAATGCTCTCTTCGGTTTTCATCCGGTTGGCAATCCTCTCTTCGGTCCTAGCTGAGTTCTGTCTTAGCTTTACGGCAAAGGGATAGGCTTAGCCTATTGAATGGGGAGAGCTAGGCTGCATTCACCATCGAATAACGGGGTAAAAGGCTACTTTCAGATCTCTTTCCCTGTAGTCGTACTATGACTTTATGAGGGATTGAACTCTAGTCGTACTATTCGATATCATCTAGCAAAGAAGTCAGCTATGGGCAAGACTTGGGGCGGGCCACCAAAGCGGGTTTAGCCGGTTAGAGCTCAAGAGAATCGCTTCACGCCTTGCTTGCAAGAGCTAGACAGCAAAACCATTCCTAGCCACCATTGCTTTCGAAATAGCTTACATTTCAGGGAACATCTACTTGATAATTTTCTATAGTGAAAGCCTTTTTCCAGGCAAAGACCCCACTCATAGGGTGAAGGCAGCCATCACTGGAGAATAGCTCCTAGCCTTATTCTAAGAAGGCGCATGCCATCAAACGAAAGGAAGGGCCCAAACCGTTAGGGAGCATATGTTTCCAATAGCAAGAGTCAGTCCAAGCAGCGGAACACGTTACCCATTTCAACTAGGGAAGTTTCCAAACTCAAATTCGAAATGAGATCTTCCATCTTGATTAGCATGGTAGGTAGGCATGAAAGATGAGGCAAAGAATGTTCCGCATCTCCCCGGCCAGAAGCTTTCAAGACAGGCAAAGGTAAGGGGAAAAACAGATAAGGAAGGGGAAAAACAGTTAAGAATGACTTTGCTAGGAGTTAGGACCTTTCATCCAATACATGTCAGGGGATTTTGATCCCAATAGAATGCTATTTTACCTAGGTCAAAACCACGTTAAGGATACCTCTTTATACCCTTTCTATTATAGGCTTAAAGCATGAGGGTGGACCCTTATTTTAGCTTGCCTATAGCAGGTATTAGAGAAGGATGACCCGCATGTGGGTGAAAAGCCTCTCTAATACTAATAGCGGAGAGTGATAGTACGATGGATAGGTCTCATCAGAGGTTCTGGCTGGTATTGCTGCTATAAGTCCGTTCGGGGAGTCCGTGGCATAAACAAAGAAGGATTTGAGTCTGAGAAAGACTGTTTCCCCATTTTCATACGAATAGTGAGAAATCTCAGAGTTTATCCAGTTGGGGCATAGAAAGAAGACCTGAACTCGGTGTTTCCTCAATCTGAATAGATCAATCTGGATTATAGGCCAGCAAGCCCGGAACCAGCAAGTGGGAGCCTGCTGGCAAAGAGAATGTTAGTGAGTCTTAGCCATGATCAGACGAATGGTGTCAAAGACGAGAAAGAAGAAAGAGGAAAATGAGACATTCAATCATGATTTAGCGGGGGCAGTTAGACGATGCAAGGTATGCTTCAGAAGGCCTAGTTCAATCTGAGAGGTTTCCCATGCTCTCGCTCCTTAGAAAGATTAGGTGATAGGATACGCCGACCTTTAGTTAGAAAGAGCCGGGTGACCCCCTATCAATCTGCTTTCGCCGCTAGCCTCTCCTTTGCTTTTTTAGGTTTCCCATGCCTTGAAGAGGTTAGAGAGGGATATCAAATCCGGATTGAAAGATAGGCATAGATAGTCTAATCAAGAGGATTAGGCATGAGCATACAAAATCAGTCAAATATGAGAAAGATAGATACGAAATCCGGATCAAAAAGATAGAGATATCAGAAATCCGGTATGGAATGATAGATCAATCTGAAAGATGAGGCATGAATGCTAGAAGGCAGGGATAGGTATTCAACCAGAAACCTGAACCCTTTAAGTCGTTCCTTCTATGGGTAAGTCAAGTTCAGTTAGAAAGTCCTTCCCTCTCTGCTCATCCTTCCCCGTTCCTAGCTTAGCTCTCACTATTGAAGCTCGTACGCAATGAGCCTCTCACGTTTCACTGAGATTGCTGCTTAGTCCTTCTCAAAAGCCTAATTCGTTCGCCTATGAATAGTCAGCCGAGAAAAGTATAATTCTTTCGCCTATAGGTAGCCAAAATCCCGGAAAAAAGGAACTTGATGATGTTCTTCTCCCCTCGTGGTCTCTATCTATAGATCCTAGACGGCGGAGACCATCTAGCTATTCATTAAGAAATGCCTGAAATGCTTGCTTTAAGCCGCGTACGAAAACCCCACATGCACCTTTCACCCCTCGAAAATACCCTGATAATGAAAGTCAGCGCCCTTCGAATGGACAATGGGGGAAGGTTTGTCTTCCATGGTAGCTAGGTAGCCCCGCATGAAGGTGACTCGCCCCCGATTGTAGGAAGCCCACTCTACAGTCTGACATGCTTTCCGTATCTAAGGTAAGGGGAATAATGCTAATCTATGTGCCAAGGAAGGTAGGCCTTTAAGGAAAGTAATTCATCCGGTAGGTACTACTAACTAGAAGAGATTGAGAAAAAGGGATTTTCTCTCCCTAAGGTCGAGTCTCCTTCCTATCCTTTTCAGTCTGTTTTCACTTCCTCTAATTCAGTAGGGATGCTATCATCTAGTGACTAACTAACCCGTTCGCAGCAAGCAAAGTACTCAATAGAGGGTGAGACCCTTTAGGATATAAATAGATTTCTAAGTCTATTTGTATTCTGCTTCTTGAATAACAGCGCCTGTCTCTAGTCATTTTTGCTAGAGGGATCAGTCAAGCTTATAATGACAAGGTAATGGCACTATTGGACATGGTCTCTTATCATGTAAACGGAAGCAAGTCACATGGGTGTGGCCTGAAATTCATCCATGAACCACTACTTCTCCATAGAAAATCCTTGAATATTCAGCTTCTACCAAATTATCATATTTGCAAAACTGGTATTCGATGCCTGTCTCCATCGGGAGTTCCTGGAATGCTGGGAAACCTCTCAATGATGGAGTAGTCCTATAAGAACTAATTGGTCCAGGGGTATGGCGCCTTCAGAAAACCTTATTTCTAGACTGGCAGAGTGTGTCTGTTTTCTTCTAGTATTTTATATGCTGTCAGAATGTCAAAAAGGCTATAAGATGCTAGCTGAAATCTATAAGATGCTAGCTGAAATCTATAAGATGCTAGCTGAAAGTAGATATGTCAGTTAAAAACAAAATAAGGAATGAAGTCAAATCCTATAGTTATGTCAAGAAATCAAAAAAGAAAATTTATAATGGCTAAAGATCCTTTACTATGGTTGGAGAATGTTGTTTCTGACTCAGAAAATAAAAAAGTAATAGTGAATTTCTGGTTAAATTTGTACAATGATTTTAGTCAGAGTAATGGGGGGAATATTGAGAGTGTCAAGAGCTTGACTAGTCAGTACAAAGATGAAGTAATTGAAATTTTGAATAAAAATAGATCTTCCAACCCAAGTGATGAGCATTTACGTGACATACAAACTCAAATAGAAAAATTGACAATGCAGTTTGACGAAGAATCAATTTATAAGTCAAATTCTTACTTAATAAAGATGCTAGCAGAAAATGATGAGAAAGAACCAAGCATAAATGCAAAAGATTTTCTCATTAATGAGCTCATATCAGATGATGATAAGAGAATGATAGCAATGTTCGGTCATTATACACTTGAGGCATTAATAGTTTATGTTCTCAGTCTGTTATATGCATCAGATTCAAATACGTTGGTTCGTGTTGCAACTTTAGTGGATCAACTTGAAAGAAATGTCAGATCACATGGATTGTTAATCACTCGCCGAGGTAGAAAAACAAATACACATCTCCATGAGAAGGAATCTGATAGCGAATCAAAAAAAATGGCAAAAATGTTTCCTATTGGTACTAAATTAGTTGAATTTATGGTGAAAAAGGAAATGATCAGTTTATCATCTGAAAAAAGTACCTCTGTCATGGGAAAAAAGAAGAAAGGGGGTTTTTATTATCTTGAAAGCGCCCTATACGTGATATGTAATTTTGATCTCTCATTACTTCCCATAAAGTTCAATCTACCAATGGTATGCAAACCATTAGATTGGGAGAGAGCAAGAAGAGGAGATGATGCCAATGATCCGCCAAGGTTCCTGTCTGATTTGAAAGGAGGTTATTTAACTACACACTGTGGTAATCTCAGTCGTTACAACCTGATAAGTTCAAATAATATCAACCACTATTATATCAATATCGAGGGTAATTACAAAAAAATATGTGATGTCATGAACAAGTTGCAGGGTCAGGCATTTCAAATAAATGAAAAAATGCTTGATAAGATAACAGATAATTATAGCAAGTTTGTTGAGTTAGGTTTACTCATGCCTAGGTTTCTTAGCAACATCAAAATGAAGGATATCTCCCCCTTACTTAGGGAGCATTACATGAAAGATGCTGAAATAAGGAAATTATCAAGCTTTGACGATCTTTTACATCAATTACAGAAGGACCTCCAACGTGCACGATATGAGAATTTGATTATCAATATGGCAAAGGCATACACAGGGTATAAGTTTTATTTGCCTGTCTTTCTTGACTTCCGAGGTAGAATCTACCGAAGTGGTTTGTTACACTTCCATGAAGGTGATCTAGCAAGAAGCCTGATTATGTTTGCTGATGATAATGTTGAGAGAGAAGTAGATAAAGGGAATGTGGGACTAGGAGCAGCCTTCCATTACAAGTCTTTTAAGTCATACAGAGAATCTTATGATTGGCTGAAAAAAGAGGGCTGTAAAGGAATGTTAAAGGATCTTTTAAAGTTTAGTTCGAAAGCAAAAAACCCCTTTCAGTTCATTAGTACAATATTACCTCTAATGAGTAAAAATCTGGATTTAGCGTTGTTACGTAATATCCCTATAACCCAAGATGCATCAGCAAGTGCTTATCAGATAATGAGTTACTTTTTATTGGATGAAACCATGGCATATAGAACAAATCTCTTTTCATTATCCATTGATGAAAAAAAAGATAAAATCCAGGATATTTATTCATATATGCTGGAGGAGCTGAAAGATTTCATTAGAAAAGATGAGAAGATAGATGAGAATCTCACAAATCTAATAGATGAGAAACTTGATCGTAAGATAGTCAAGAGTATCTTTATGCCAATGATCTATGGGAAAACATTGATGAGTACCGCAGGTGATTTACGAGAACAACTCTCTCAATTCATAACTAATAAGGAAAGTTTTTCATTAGCATCTAGCTGCTTTAGTTTCTGGAAAACTAAATATAATAATATGGATTGCCTGATCCGTTTGATCCAGAATATAGGTTGGGTTGTATCAAAAACAGAGCGGGAAGTGAAATATCAAGTTGATTACTTTCAAACAGTCCAAGACTATATGAAAATGGAACCCGTAAATATCTGGGTTTACGATTGTCAAAATAATAAGAAAAAGAGACGTAAAGTGACTCTGAGAGTCTCTTCCAATGATAGAGACAGAAGAAAGACAGTAACATCAACCTTCGTGAACTTCATTCATCAGAGGGATGCCTATCTAGCCATGAAAGTAGTTGAATCAATGTTAGAGCATGATGCACCAATCTACACAGTACACGACAACTTTATCAGTACATCACATGCTTGCAATTACTTGCCAGGAATTTATAACAATGTGTTTTCACTGATGGGCCCACCTCTTACAATCATCAACGAGTTTATATATTCTAATATTATAGAACAAGCAATAATGTATCATAATAACGGAGAAATCCTATCTAATTCTATCGAAAAGGATAGTCCTCCAAAGTATTTTAACTTAAAGATTGTAATCTCTCGGGAGATACTAAAACTATGTTTCAATCATATAATGCCAGAGGGTATGAAAAAGATGGATCAAAAAGTATGGGATGAGAGAGTCAATACAATACTGAACTGTTACGAGAAGTATACAAATCTTGTATGCGGTAAAAGCGGCGATACAAAATGTTTTGATGATCATTATAAAAAGTATGCACAATTCAAGAATAAGGTATTACCAGAAGGGATAGCAAGGGAGAAATATCCCAATTACAGTTTACACTTTTAAAAATGAAAAAAGAACAATGAAAACAATTAAAATAATGCAAAATAACCAATTTACAATTCGAAATATGATTACTTACAGTAAGACTTACACAACATCTACTGATATGGTTCACACTGACATGTTATTAGGGCCTTTCTTTAAAAAGATAGAAAGAACTATGGTTCAAGATCCACATCCAGGGTTAATAATAGCAGTACATAACTTAAGTAAACCTTACCCCATAGTGAACGAAACTAGCCTACTCAGTCTTGCAGTAATGGATCTCATAATCCAGTATGCTTACCCATCAATATTAGGGTATAGTAAATTTACAATCTCCTTAACAGTGAAGATATCTTACGGAGAAATGGTAACATTTACGTTAGGGACAGCAATCCCCTTGACCGAGGCAGAGAATGGTAATTTAATCAAAAAGAATGTGATCTATTCGAATATATATGACTTATTATTGAGATATGCTGAAATCTACGACGGATCATCTATAGTCAAAGTGATGATCAGAGCCTATCTGAGTGAGAAAAAGAAGGAGGATAGGCCTGCCCTATCAATAAAGGAAAGATATAGCTCACTTTCTTCAATCCAGAAAGCCGGATTTAGTAAGTCCAAGCCTGAAAAAGCTATAAGAATCACTCGCCCTGGTAGAAAAAAAGAGAAATTGTATCCAGAGTATATCACAGCAATCAAAAAAGGTTGCAAGGAACTGAAACCATTCATTGTATCCGACCTCGAGACAATAAAGGTAAATAACATTCATAAGCCTTATGCCGCTGGTCTCATGATGGTTCATCCTGGTAAAATGATAGAAAAGGATATGATAATTCATACCTACTTTAGTGAAGACTATAAAGTAATCCTGGATAGCTTTGAAGAAAGGAGTAAAAAGGTTCTTATTGACTTGATCTGTATGATTGAAAGACTAGTGAAACAAGAGAAGAAAGCCAAAACAGTTTACTTCCACAACTTCTCAAGATTCGATGGAATTTTCTTGCTTAAGCACCTTGCTTGTCATCACCCTAAATACATGCTTAAACCACTTATGCGGAACAATAGGCTTTATGAGTTATCAGTCTATTCTGGTAAAGTGATGTTATTCCGCTTCAGGGATTCCTTGAATCTACTCCCTGGTACGCTTAATAACCTAGCAAAGAGTCTATGCCCCGATCTTGGGACAAAAGGGTCTGTTGACCACGAGAGTGTGAACGAGACAAATATTGAGAAATACAAAGAGGATTTGATAGAGTATATGAAGACGGATATCCTTCTATTAGGTGGAGTCATGCTAAAAGCACAGAACATCTATTGGAATCTGTACCAGCTAGATATTGAAAGCAAAATCACTCTTTCATCTCTGGCTCTAAACATCTTTCGTCTGAGATACTACAACGATATAATATTTCCAATACACATTCCTAACCAAAACGAAGACACCTTCATTAGGAAAGGTTACTATGGAGGTCATACTGATTCATATAAGCCATATGGTGAGAATCTATACTACTATGACGTAAACTCACTCTATCCTCATGTAATGAAAGAATATCCTATGCCTTGTGGTAAACCTGTATGGTATTCAAATCTGGAAGACAAGGACATAGATAGCATGTTAGGCTTTATTGAGGCATATGTGGTATGTCCGAAGACAATCAATAAGCCCTTTCTGCCATATCGTGATAAGAAAGGAACTCTGATCTTTCCAACGGGTGAGTTTATAGGAGTCTACTATAGCGAAGAGTTGAAGTATGCTGTAGGCCTTGGGTACAAGGTGGTCCCTATCTCTGGCTACCTCTTTGAGAGGAAGGAAAGTCCTTTCAAAGACTTTGTTAGCTCGCTCTTTTCAAGCAGGTTAGAAGCAAGGAAAGAAGGAAATGATGCTTTGTCCTATGTGTACAAGATCCTTATGAATTCACTCTACGGTAGATTCGGCATTAACCCTAAAAGCACAATGACAGAGGTATGCAATTTCAAGAGATACACCGATGTTGTCGAATTCGAAGGATTTATACATGGGGATATGCTTAGCGAGAACAACTTCATCGTATCCTACCATACTAATACTGGAAAAGACGGAACTCATTGGAACCCACCGAAGAACTCAGCTGTCCAACTAGCTGCTGCTATCACTGCCTCAGCAAGGATCTATATGTACCCTTATATCTCAAGGGATGACTGCTACTACACTGACACTGACTCAGTAGTGCTAAGTCAGCCACTCCCTGAGGAATTGATTTCTTCTTCAATCTTGGGTATGTTAAAGCTGGAAGACCAAATCGTTCAAGGTTTCTTTCTTGCACCGAAAGCTTATAGTTACTACACCTTGGAAGGAAGCAATGTCAAAAAGTACAAGGGACCAGCTAAAGATAAGGTCACTCCCGAATGGTTTGAGAAACAGTACGCAGACCCATCGAGAAGGGTGCAGGTCAAGGTGGAAGCTAACTTCAGGATTGATTGGGGAAGTTTGGAGATCAAAAAGAAAGAAATCTTATACAGTTTAGGTATTAAAGAGGGGTCTAAGAGGATACCAGTATATGACAGTAATAAGAAATGGGTGGATACTGAGCCTATTGATATACATGACTTGTCTAACCTAGACTACATTAGTAGAAAAGTGATTTCATCACTAAGTGATAGAGTACTCCATCTTGAGAATGAGAGACTCAATGAGAAATTAGAAGAGAGGGATAGAGAGATTGCCAAGTTGAAATCACAGATAGAAGAAGAACCAACAGATGTCACTAACCCTACATTAGACGATGAGATACAGATACCTAACGAGGAGGAGGAGGAGATACAGATACCTAACGAGGAGGAGGAGATACAGATACATAACGAGGAGGAGGAGGAGATACAGATACCTAACGAGGAGGAGGAGATACATAACGATAAAACTCATACTGACAATGAGAAAACTAAGACAGACAAGAAAACAAAGACAGACAAGAAAACAAAGACTGACGAGAAGAAACCTCCATGAAAAAAGTTAAAAATAGAAAGATGAAGGAACAAAACTGATCATGACTTGAGTTAGGCTAGAAGAACAATCTGTCTCATATGCGGTACAGTCTAGTATCCATATCTTGAATAGGTGTCTGTGTGGAAGGTCAATTCCATCTTTCAGCAGAAGGAGATTCCTATACCTGTACTCAAATAGTAAGTACTGAGAGTACGATAGTTATTAGCTGTTGAAGGAATAGACTCAGGTCTTAGAGAAGTAGCTAGCTAGATGTCGCGTAAGAAGGTGTAAGATTGATTCGCGTCTTAGGTTTCACCCTTCTCTTTCGCTTACTAGTCAAAGCATCGGATAGTGCTACCAACGAATGAGTCAGCAGCCTGGTTACCTGTCCTTATGAAGGAAGGTGGGCATGAAAGTCTTTACGTAAGACCATCAAATTAGTGATTAGGAAGGTATTTAAGGAATGAACTTCTATTACTATTACAGGGATTCTTTTATTAAGACCTTTCGGATAGATAGCCCTATTGAATGAAGGTTGAAGACCAACCCGCATGGAAAGCTATCAACTAACCTGTAAGAAGAGCCTGGAAGAGACCTCTTTCTTGTAACCTGTAAGAAGAGCCAGGAAGAGACCTCTTTCTTGTTCTGTTGTTAGAGCCAGGAAGAGAGCTCATTCTTGTTCTGTTGTTCGAGGAATTGCTAGAAGCATGCTAGAAAAACCAATTCCTTTCTTCAAGTGCTTTCCTTAGATCTTAAGAGAAGTGATTCCTATTCCCAGAATCATGGCAAGTGAGGTATGGTTAGCATCATTGGCAATAAGGAATTCTTCTATGACTCATAGCCCACCTCACCCTGAGATCTCCGCTATTGATAAGAGAGAGCCTGGTCTGCATGCTACTGATAAGACAATTGCTGTGGGAGTTGAAGGTCAGGATCGAAGGCATATGCTGGTATGCGGGGGTCACGGATTTAGTTCAGGCCTGCCTCGGAGTGCGGTGTGAGAGTGTTATGCTGGAACTTTTCCAGGGATGAATCGATCAGGCTATTAAAGAAAGGAAAGAAAGTTGTAACCTAAAATACGGAGTATTGGCAATAGGCAGGTCACAGGCAGATGTATGCAGCCTAAGATCAGATTGCGGGCCAGCACTCCAGCGATCAGTGAACAGCAGTCACCACTCAAGCCTGGCTAAGAAGTAATTCAGCGCAAGGGCCAATAAGATATAGAAGAATTGTGCTAGGACCATGTGATTCCCTTTGTGAGGGCTGAAACAAGCGTGATTCTTTTCAGATGTTCCTTAGGAGAAAGCGCATTGATGTCAGCCTATTCTACTCTTGCCTTGAGCCAGAGCCCACCATACACGAATACTAGTTAGACTGCCTATACAACCTTATCTGATCCATAGAGAATAAAAGCCTAACAGGAAAGAAGAGTATGAAGCTGGTCATATCATATAGGATAAGTTGGGAAACTCGATCTTAGAGACAGTGCTTATAAAGCTTGGTTTTTTCATTCCAAGGGAGGCCAGGCTAAGACTTTCCTTTAAATGCAATTCTTTCCAGCATCCATGAGATGAAATCAATAGCAGCGACAAAGCCAGTTGCGTATAGTAAACTTGGTCGGGTAAGATGAACATCCATTAGTGAAGGAAAAAGGCTGTACAACAAAGAGTTTGATTTCCCACTCATGAAAGCAAGCCTGTGAGCGATCCTGTCTCAATCAAGACATCTCATCTTATGCAATCAAGCAAGAGCTAGGTCAAGCGCATCTAGTTCTATTCGTTCTCCCTTGTAGCAGCCTTCGTAGCTGTTGTTCTTTGTTGTGCCAGGCAAGCGAATAGTGAGTTTGTCCATCGAGCTGCTTGTAATGGGTTGAAAATAGAGTCCTTTGTTCTGTCTCAGATTGGGTACTGCATGGTATCCTAGTAAGCAGAGCTGTCTTAAGAGCCGTTGGTAATAAGTTTCGAATTTGCCTTCAGGCTGAAGGTAAAGTAGCATTTGACTTACTAAACTACAGTAGTCTGGTAATCGTACTACCAACAGGGGAATCCTTATACCACTATTAAGCCATGCTGATGCTATTACCAGGTATCGAGCAAGTCATACCGAGCTAGGTGAAAGAGAAAAAGGAATGGGACTAGCTAGAGAGAAGAACGTCAAACTATCATACACTGGGAAAGAGTCAAAGTCAAGACAGACCAAGGCGATAGAGAGAGAATCCCTATTGTGTTACCTTTCCAGGAGTCACTCAAACTGAGCTTGGGATATGCCTTTTTCAGACTACCTATCACCGATTGACCTGAGATGAAACAAGAGCTGAGATAGATGTTATTGCTGCTTAATGTTCAATAGCAAGAGACATACTACCCTGTGTGACTAGCTAGCATAAGGTGTGCTTTCACTATCCAGCCTTGCATTCTAGCTTTTGCGAAGCACAGATAAAATAACCGATTCAGTCTCTGCCATTAAGGGTATGAGTGAACTCAGGTTTACCTACTCAGAAGTAAGAGAGAGAGCTACTACTTCTAATACCTCACTCTTTCAACCATCTTCCTTTTTCTCAAGAAAAGCTAGTATCCTCCCTTGGACTTCATTTCAATTCTCATTTGCTTTGTCCACCTTTGCCTCTTCAAGTTGGCTTATCGACCCTAGTAGGCTACTACGAGCAACTATATCCATGCTGCCCTTGTTGATTAGGACCGACAAAGAAAGTCTGCTTCACCTTCACTTCCTTCCATACCTGATTCTTAGTCTGCTTGCCTGTGACTCGATGAAAGAAGGATCTACTGGATTGCCTGACAAAAGGTATCTTGCCTACCAGAACCCATCATTGCCTTATCGGCTCTTTGCCTTCCGCTGTGCTCTCACTAACTCTTTCTTACCCTATCGAAGATTGTTATGCATCTTACATTATGGTCTTTGCTGTATCCCCCATCCTCTGGATTGTGCTTTATGCTCACCATAGCTATCCAACTTCGGGAAGTGCTTATCGACCCTAGTTGTCTACTATGAGTAGGGTACAAATAAGTGCTCATTAGCTGCCTTAATCTAGAGCTTTTTGTGGGAGTTCACTTGCCCTCCTTACCGACCTTATCAACTACATTCGATAGCTGTTCAACCACCGCCGATAGAGAATGCTTGCTAGTCGGTGATAACAAAGATTGTTATCTTACAAGGGCCTTTGCCGCATCGTATCCCCCTTGAGTCTTTGTTGCATAGCTATCCTTCTCGCTACCATCCAATCCATCTAAAGTAGGCTTTTATCGACCCTTGTAGGCTTATCTGTCACCTCTACGAGCAACTAAATCCACACCTTTTAAGAGCAGGAGACTCATACTAGCTCTTTGCTTTTGTCCCGCTTGGTTCAATTAATTGGATAACTCAAAAAGAAGCTGGCATGATTGCAGTGATTCCTTTGCTGTTCAGCGTGATCTTTCACCTCTAGCAGCAAGAAAAGCCCTTTTTTCGATCTTTCTTATATGCCGTAGTACCTACCCCTCACCAGCGAGGGGCTTCAAAGGCTCACAATGCCCCTTTTTAATAAGTTAGTTAGGACTTGCCTGCATCTCCCCGGCTAAGCAGCTAGCACCTTGCCGGTCTTGGTTTTTGTCTCAGCAGAGTGCGTGGATGTGGGACGGTGCCCCTTCCTCTAGTCTTTCTACCTTCTCTCCCGCGTCAAGTACTTCTTTTTATCTTACGTCTGCTTCGGTCTGTGCTTTGGAGTCTTCGTTCCTCTAGCCGGTAGTCTGTCTATGAGAGGGAGTTCATGTGCTTGCAGTTGTAGAACCATTCGCCTATCGTAAGGGTAAGGGCCATTGCCTTCAGTCGGTAAATAGATCGAGGGGAGGGGGAGTGAGACGTTCCCCTAGCGCTTCCATCAAGCGAAGCACAAGACTCACTATACTGGAGAACACCTAAAGGAACTATTCCAGCTTCAGTCAAATTCAACATAGTACGTGAGTTGCCCACCTATATCTGTCCCAATGCTTGATCTTTATGGTAGTCATCAAGGAGCAGCCAATGAAAGGACTACTCTTCCAGGCCTCTTGTTCTTATGTTTTTCACACATTAGTATGCTGAACCTATCATCTACTCTTGTCTATGCAGCATCTACCTTTGCCTCTTCAAGTTAGCTCATTCTCGAAATGACAAAAGTCTGACCTAGACTGGTCCTTAGTCTGTAGTTCTTTTGCCTTATCTGGCTCGTAGAAGGCTCTTTGAACTAGTGGTTAACCATTTCTACGTGAGACTGTCGTTTATTAATAATGAGTCTTTTCCTGGGCACGTATGAAAGTCTCAGTGAGTAGTTCCCCTGGCTTTTTTGTGCCAATAGTTTGAGTTTTGACTCCTTTTATGGCCTTAAGCATAAGGTATTCTTCTGTCAAGAATTCGTTATAAGGTAAAGTTTAGCTTGCTCATAACCAGAACATTGATGTGAAGGGATCTAATCCTATTTCGGGAGCAGCATTTACACACCGATGTATTCAAATAAGCTGCTGTAAAGAATGAGAAGTTGGTCTTGCTCTCCTAATCACTCGTTAGCTTATCCATCTCTCATTATCAGGGCTTCTTCTTCTATGAGTACTAGTCACGAACTGGATTCGAACCAGCACCTCCGGGAGCAAAAGACAGGCCCAGCGAACTACCATTCATTCTGATCGCGACTTGGTTACCCGGTTCCCCTCTTGCTGGTACATCCGGGGCCTGCTGCTAGGACATACTTACCTTGCTTGTAGACCAGCTGCTGAGCTAACATTGTTCAATTGGTTTGATACTACCAAGACTCTTTCTTCCAGGACCTCGAGAAGCAATCCCCGGACTGTGATCAAACTGAACTATATAGCTGCTACCAGCATCATCTATTCATTTGCCGGTGGAGAAGAGTAAGCCATACCATCTCCCCTTGTGCTATGAATAAGACTGTCTCCCACCTTTGCGCTATCCTCTGTCATGCTCTTCTTCTGGGAGCGACAGCGAAGGGGGAGAAGGCCGAGCAAAGCGGTCTAGAGTACCAATTGATCCGACTCATGCGATACGAACTAATTGCACTGATCTTTGCCAGCCCAGCTCAATACTGAAAACACCTGCCATGAAAGCAACTATCCCTGTAAACCACTACCATTCCTGCTATAAGCAAACAACTCTTTTGAAGAAAATCCTACGCTCTTATATGCTAAGAATATTGATTGACTTATCATTTTTAACCTATCTTTCATTTTATCTGTTAGTATAAATTTGATCATTTTGAAGTGTGGTATACCTGGTGGACAGCGGATTGCTAGCTCCATGAAAATATCATCAATTTGTAATTTGAGTGGTTGGTGATGTAACTCATTAGCTCGCTGTTGAATTGACTGATTCATAAGAGAATGTTTACTATTGACTAAGTTTCTATCAAAATGATTGCTATTTGGACCCGAATAACTCAAAGGTGGTATATATTTAGGAAACGCAGGTAAATTGATTCTACTGCGTAAGAGACACCTATTGATTAGAGTACGACGATGAGACAAAGGTAAAACACTACTTCGAGTATCATTCAACGGTGGTTCGTATACCTCACTAAATGGAGCACAAATTCTGAACTTTCTAGCAACAAGCCCCCTGAGGTAGTCTCCGGTCGACGGTAGTCTCCCTCCCCAAGTCGGTCGACGGTAGCACCTCTCCTACAAAAGAGAGCTTCCAAGCCTCTAGCATTTTAGCGGAAAACTCCTACCACCATTGAAGTGAGTACAGTTCATTCACCTATCATCTCATATAGTAAAACCTCCTACTTAAACTTTGAATAATCATCTGGATCGCACAAGACTACCATCCCATACTTATCAATAATAATTATCTTTTCAACACAGTTCATGGATTCAGCACCACGTCCAATAGAATGGATATATCCGTCCAGACTGAGATCTTTCATTAGCTCATATCCGGCTTTCTCATCAAAGAGAACTTCATCATTTCTACTAGCAATATATACTTGATCAATGAATCTAGTAAATACAATCCCAGGAAACCTTTTAGCAAACTCACGGTCGAAGATGTCCATTAAGACTAAATTGAATAACACCTTGCTGATTTCTCCCACTATTGGCATATTACCATTAAACTCCATTTTATGTCCCTTAAGATCAGAACCATAGAGATTAAGAAAAGAGGATATTATATTATAACAAACTGAACCTTCACCTACAAAAGGCTTAACCTTCTCTAAAACAAGAGTGTTTGGCATGTTCAAATATGATTTATCTAAGTCAATATAGTACAGTCTATCTGCCTTTCCCATTTGTCGAATACACTCATAATGATGCTCAATCTGATTATATGATTTGTAACCATCATTTGGCATGCTACTATTAGATAGATTATACAGCATTTTGCCTAATCCCAAAAACACCAATAAATCCTTATGATCTGGTAAAATCACCAATGATAATCCAGGATGCTTGCATGGCAGAATAGTGAAATCAGGTAATTCATATGTCGTAATATATATATACCGAGATACATCTTCATTCCTTATGATCATTATTCGTAGCGGTGATAGAACGTATAATCCATTGAGTATTCTTTGTTGAATTGATTCAAACTCGTTTCGAGACAGACTATAAAAGGTATTCTGTGTTAGATCGTTATAGACAAACTCAATATCCTCAGATAGCTGCACTAGCGAGCTTTCAATAGATGAGCTATAGAATCTTTCAAATACAAACTGATTAAATAAACTTTCTACTACTTTTGGGGGTGTTGTTATTATTTTCATCCTCATTGTATTTCACTTATCTTATTAATTGAAGACACATTTGGTACTATACCCATTGCTAGAAAGACAGCTACCATCACTCCTAAACCTACAGCCACCCTAACAACATTATTGTTAGCAGGAATATTCATATCCGAGAAAGGAAACTCATTCTCAAAGGCAGATAATACATCTCCAGTAAGGTATTTTTTTTCAATAAAACAAACCTTTTGAAATTGATCATAATGATTGTCAACCTGAAAGAACTGATTATATGATAAGACTCTAGGAAAGAGTTCGCTTGGTGGGGCTATATCATGCATGCCTGGCACTAACATGTACCAGACAGTACAACAAACCCCCAAGCTGACCAGAAGTAAGATACGACCGTATTTCCCCTTAAAAAATGTTAGTACTTCTACTAAGACTTTATCGTATTCCTCATTCACCAAACTACGCATACCTGCCCCTTTCCTGCTATAAGTAAACAACTCTGGTATAGAAAATGGTACGCTATTAGATGATAATCCTAGTGTATTACATATATATGTTAACCTCTCTTTTAATTTTTTTGTAATATAAAATTCATGATTAATATAGTTGAAATGATCAGGTAAAAAGCGGTAACACAGACCCATTAGATCTTCATCATTACAATTTTCTGGTTGATGTACATTATTTTCTTGTTGTTGCTTAATAGATGACTTTTGAATAATAGGAGAATGTGGAGTATTCCGTATGTATTTATCAAAGATACTATGACGATTTCTATGAGATGACAAAGGAGGAAGACTAAATGATGACATAGGTAAAGAACTTCTACTACTAGATAACATTGGTAATGAAGTTAGACTCCCAAATAAGTTATTATTCTGACTTCGACGATAAGACAAGGGTTGCGCACTACTACTTCTAGTGTTCTTCAACGAAGATTCATAATGATCATGACAAATGGGTAATAACCGTAATCTATCAATATCAGGCACTGTTCTATTAGTAGTAAATAATGGTTTCACGGTAATAGTTTATTTTTTATTTTTCAAGCAATAACTATAAACTTCATTCCTTATTTTGTTTTTAACTGACATATCTACTTTCAGCTAGCATCTTATAGATTTCAGCTAGCATCTTATAGATTTCAGCTAGCATCTTATAGCCTTTTTGACATTCTGACAGCATATAAAATACTAGAAGAAAACAGACACACTCTGCCAGTCTAGAAATAAGGTTTTCTGAAGGCGCCATACCCCTGGACCAATTAGTTCTTATAGGACTACTCCATCATTGAGAGGTTTCCCAGCATTCCAGGAACTCCCGATGGAGACAGGCATCGAATACCAGTTTTGCAAATATGATAATTTGGTAGAAGCTGAATATTCAAGGATTTTCTATGGAGAAGTAGTGGTTCATGGATGAATTTCAGGCCACACCCATGTGACTTGCTTCCGTTTACATGATAAGAGACCATGTCCAATAGTGCCATTACCTTGTCATTATAAGCTTGACTGATCCCTCTAGCAAAAATGACTAGAGACAGGCGCTGTTATTCAAGAAGCAGAATACAAATAGACTTAGAAATCTATTTATATCCTAAAGGGTCTCACCCTCTATTGAGTACTTTGCTTGCTAGCTAGATTTGGTTGTTGACCAACTACAGGGAGAAAGAAAGCCTATTGAATAGGGACATTTAAGGCTAACTCTTTCTCGTCTTCAAAAAAGTATCAAAATGCAGTTATATAAGCTATCACTTTTGCAATTAAAGATCAGCTCATCGAAGGGAAAAGTGAGAGTATCAAAATGCAGTTATATGAGCATCGACTTGATAATTTGCCTAGTGAGAAAGCCAGGAAAAGACCCAACAGGCATACAAACTCACTCTCCCGGGGCAGCAGAGGAAGGCAAGATTTATTAGGAGGTGGGGCAACTAGCTAGCCTTAGTAGTAAGGACGGAAGTCATACAACCTAGCTCCGGAGTTCATACATTTTGAATGCGGCTAACTATCAATTTCTTTAAGGTGCTAGCTGCTTAGCTTTACTAGAAGGTCGATGAGCTGGGTCAATCTCCATGCCCTTATCTTCTTCAAGCCCTTAAGGCTAAGAAGTCTACTAGCGGTCTAGGAAGGCTAAGAAGGCAACTAGCTGCTTAGCCAACGACGATGAAGGTTAGTAACTCTCCTTAAGGTCGATGCTAAAGAGCGTACTTAACACCAACCCCGGGCAAGCACCCAGGAAGGAAGACTAGCTGTCCCTATTGAGTTGTAGCACTTGCTTACTATAGAAATGAACATAGGCTAAAAGAGAAAAAGAATACATACGACTAAAAGAGAGAACAACAACGGACTAACTCGAATCTCGTAGATGACGATGAAGCGGGACAATCTCGTAGATGATGAACTCTGTTTAGCCCTCACTGGTGAGAAATAGCTCTCTCTACTGTTAAGGAGATGCAGGCAACTATCCCGACAGCTCTTGTTCCACTTTCACTCTTTGGAGAATCACTTCGCTACACTCCGACTTAAAGAAGGCTTGATGAACGCCCTATCTTATATAAAATGCTAGCTAGGGTGGTTAGCCGACTGATAGCCCTGTACTTTGCCAGGCAGGAAAGCCTTTTCAAGCACCCCTTTCCCTTTGCCTATAGACCTATTATTTAGCCTTTTTGCAAGGTCAATCTCCCTATAACTCAACCTATTCAATAGGGCATTAGCGAGGGTTTTAAGCTACTTTTTTTTCTTTCCTAGCTGTTACTATAAAGATATTATGAAAGCTATTTCTTATTTTAGATTGACAACTATGATTGACAACTTTTCTTTCCTAGCAGCTAATGCTATTTTTTCTTTCCTAGCAGTTAATGCTATAAAGAAAGGAAGCTACCTAGCCTAACCTCAAATCCTAGCATTCATACTTACCTAGCATTCATGCCTTCCCCTTCATTTCTGATTTCAGATATCATTTCTAATTTCAGATTGACAACAGCCCTAACAGCAGATGAAGACTAACTATAGGCCTAACTATTAGACCTATACAGACTTATAGCATGCCTTCAAGACAAAGAAGAGGGGAATCATTCGCGATACCCACCCGGGCATCGCTCACTGCGAGGACAGAGAGACCTCCTAAGCCTTGGTCTTAGAATACAAGCCTCCCTCCGGTTGGCTAAAAACGAATGCTTTCAGTATGCCGCGAGTGGCTTTAAGAAGGTGTTATGCTGGACACATTAAGGACTAAATTCATCCAGGTCCTGGTAGTTACACGGGAAAGCTTTCAGGCTTACTGCTCTACTGGTTTCAAGCAAGACCTAGCCTCTCCAGCTTATTCATTAGGGCGAAGAGGACTAACTAGCTGTTGACAGGAGATGCAGGCAAGGAAGTCACTAGAGAGGTGAAAAAGACATACATAATGTAAAGACATTCCTGGTAGTTCTTGACTGACTGCTATTAGTATGAATGATCTTTCTTTATCTCCACAAAGGGAAGATTCATGAATGAAATCATAGATTAACCAAGACGATTTAAAGAAGAATTGCGGCCTAGTCAACAAGCTTCTCAACTTCCTTTCATCTGCTTATACGAGAAAGGCCTAAACAGAGCCCTGGAAGAGGCATCTACTTCTGATCTAAAGACGGATTGATAATCACCTATGAGCTAGACTAGAGGGAAAGCTACGAATCTAAGAGCAATGCGCTAGTCAACCTAGTAGGATCGGGTAGGTAAATTAAGAAGGGGGTGGCCCCTCAGGGCCTGGCGATGAAAGCTTTCAAATAAACCTAATAGTGTTAAGAGGGGGGTTGCCCGATTCCTTATGTGATGCCTTTATTTGATCCCGAAGTGCCTTTGGCATGATCGTTTCGAAGTTCTTTCTTTCATAAGATAGTCTTTTTCGGAAATCAGAATAGCTGTTGAGCGGAAGGTTTCTTACCACCACCTTGGTTGGGATAAGGGTGCAGCAGCAGTGGTAAGAGCAGTAGAACCGACCGCAATGGAAACTGCTTGAGCAAATCCCGTTCAATGCTTGATAGAATTCAGATTGACCTTAGGCCTTGTCTTAATACCCTAAAACTGTCTATAAGGCTAATTTAGCCTAGGGAAAAGGCTCGTTAACTAGCCCTGACGTAGTTTACTAAAAGTTAGCTTTTTTTAGCTTCTTAGTAGAGATAAAAGAACAGTGAGGCCTAGAAGTCTGCTAAACGCCCCTAGCCCCTAAAGCTAGGACCTTGCTGGAGCTTTAAGAGATAGGAGGCTTCAAACACTCGCTAAGCCCCTATTGATGGAGACCGAGAACTTGGGGGTGGTGATACAAACCGCAATGCACTCAATCAGATGGGCAGGAAGGTCAACAGCTTTCACTTTTAAAATCCCCATAATGAAATCCCAATGCACTGAGTCGTAGGCTTTATTCAAATCCATTTTTATGGCACACCGGGGTTTCCCTTTTTTCCTGTGATAGTATCTAAGGATACAGAGTTCCTGAGCCAAAAGGGCATTGTAATCTTCCTCCCTTCAACAAAAGCAGACTGGGTGGGGTAATGCTCTTTTAGAAGCTTGCCTGAAGCAAAGAAAGACTAAAGACTTTATGGCTTCTATTACATCTTGACTCACAATTTCCAAGCACTTTTGAAGAAGGGGCAGAATACCCATCAGGGCCCGGGGCCTTGTTACTTTTAAGTAAGGGGGAACCTAGTTCTTTTAATTTTCTCGGCTTCCACGGAAAGGGACAAAAGGCATACTGTCCCTACGAAAGCATCCATTTCATGAGTTGAACTGGCAGTTGAACTGGCTCTGCTCCTTGCTGGAGGAAAAATGAACGATATTCTGTATGTGTTATTCGAAGCCTTTTAGAAGTCCGAGCTTTCCTTTAAATTCGTGTAGCGAGGTCCTCTTCTTTTGTGCCCTAGCATTCTACTGGATAGCTCCTACCCTTCCTTTATCCTCCTTGCGCTATGAATTGGCTTTCTTGTTGTTAATGGGCAGACAAACTTATGACCCAGACGTGGGTGGGCTTTTTTCTAAGGAAAAAGTATGCCCTTAATCTACTTTCTCGGGTATCTAGCTTACGGAAGACAAGGTCTTGACGTTCTATAGATGAACTAGCATAAAAGACATGCTTGAATTTAGAAAGGCAAGACAACTCTGAATCACTCGTTGAATACAAAGACAAAGCAACTTTCGCCCTAGGGAGGGAACTTATGAAGAAGACTGACTGTGCTCTTCCTGTAATCTGCCTTTACTATAGCTTTCTTAAAGCTTTTGGCTTATTGATCTCCAACTGTATTTGTATTCGTATCTGGTAATTCTCTTTTCTAGTGGATCAAGATATTCTAGGCTAATCCACTCTTCCTTGAAACTTGGAAATCGCCCTTTATTTAAACTTTTTTAACTTAAAAATGAGTTGCTTCTCGACTCGACTGACTCACACTCCTCTCCTATCTTTTTAAGAGCTGCCATGGGCATTTTTCTTTCCTTGGATGCTATAAGAATGGGCTGACTTTTGCCCCATGAAAAAGGATGAAAATTGACAAATCCATTAAGAGTCTCATTTGTCACTTCTCTTGATTTCCCACCCACCTACCTATCATCTATCAGTCTCCTGAAGCTCCCCCGCTTGGTAGCTAATCCCGCTCGTTGGTATCTGGGAGTCTCGATCTTAGCTTATCTTATACTCTCTATACTTCGCATTTCCTTGAGCCTTCCTACTTATAGACCTGGACTGCTATTTGTTTCATACCTGAAAGCAAGTCAGGGATTCCTCGAACTGCTATCTCGATACCGATCCTTGAACCCCTGAATGAAGGGCACTGCTTAGCTAAGGGTAAGAAAGAAGCGCTGATCCACTTATACTCGCTAGGGATTACTCTATCACATGCATCCTAGCTTATCTCACTTCTTCCTTGAAGGTCCCACGGACTGTTCGAATCCTTAGCCTGTCCTTGATTAGCTTCCTATCACCTACGCCTCCTCCCAGGAAGTCACTATTCTTTCCTTTCTCCTGGCTCCTGAAGCTTTTGCATTTTTGTTTAGGTTCTCGAGATTCTCAATCGCTTTTTTTAGTGGGGAGGAATAGTGCGTGAATGACGATTCTCAGACGAGGGAATCGTTCCTCTCTAAATAAAAAGAAGCTAGTTCTATTGATAGAGCTTTCACGTCTGCGCATAGAAGACTTTTTTTTCCCTTCCATTCCGTTCTTACCATATCATGGGCAGTTGGGTTGGAATCCGTGTGATGGTTCGAAAGTGCTTTCAAATATTCTTCGCATCCCCAGAGAGATACATTGTTTCCATTGTGACTTGGTCGTCAAAAGGGGCACTACTAGTGTTGTGTACTTTTCATTGGAGCACACCTTTCGCTAGGAAGGGATCAGTTACGAGTACGAAATGCTTTTCACATACAAGTCGGATAGCGCGATAAGGCAGTTACACTCCTCCGCCTGGCATTCCAGTTCAAATACTAGTGAGGTAGACAACCTCATGTCATGCGTGAAAATAGTAAGGACCTTGCCTACGGGCTCATTGGGACACTCAAGTACGAAGGAATTCTCCACTTAATTAAGGAAGGTTTCAGAGACAGAGGATCAAAGCAATGGAAAAGCAAGGGAACGAGGCGACCGGAGGGAGGGTTTGGTATGGTAGTGAGACCAATAGGGAAACATAATAAATAGGGAGTATGTGAAAGATCCATTGACACACGAAGGTAGAAGTCAGGTGTGTATTACATAGCATAGCTACTGAATTCGCAAAGACTCCTTCCTCTTTTAAGTTAAGTGGGGAACTCGCCTGAGGGAAAGGGACTGCGACCTTCAACTCCCAAGATATATCATATAATATAGCATGTTGCCCTGAAGAAGGATTGGAGTTATTTTCCTTCGGTCCATAAACGCAAGAATCGCGAGACGGCAGACATCGGCCGATGAGGCTAGTAGGGCCCTAGTCCTGTAACCATTTATAAGGGGCAATGATAATTCCTAACTGAGAAGTCACCACGAGACGAGCATAACAATCTTATTGGAACTTGAAAGAGAAGTGAATTTGTGAATGCCTAACTGAACGTTCAAGATTGGATTCAGAAGCTGAGGCGACCGGAAGGGAGGCGAGCGAAGTGAGGCCACTTTATAGTCCCTCTGCCAAAGAATTTCATAGAGATAAACGGTTCAGCTCCCTTCTAAGCCTTTAGAGGATTAGAGGAATCATCGATGAAAGTGTTACTTACTTACTTACGAAGATCGACTGGATAACCTTCTACTGACAGAGTGGTGGGTGCTACTGTCTTATCTTATCCCTTCTTCTTTTACCCCGGCCCGGGGCTGGTCATTCAGTTCAGTCAAGTTCATATGCTTTCCAACGTGGGAGTAAAGGGAGTTGGTAGCATTCCCCTGGCTTTCCATTTCCAATAAGTCTGGGATAAACTAGAAGACTAACTCCTTCCCCTCCTAGGGCTTCAGCAAGGTGTCTATTCTGAGGCTTAGGAGAATGAAGCAGCCCCGGGTGTGAGTGAACTCCCCTCTACTTCCAGGCAATAGGACTAAACCTAAAGTATCTTCTCTTCTCCGGTTCTAGCTTACGTTTGAGTTTCCTCTGACTACAAGGTAATTTCTCAGCTGGAGCAGAAGTGGACGAACAACACCTCCTTTCCTTGCATTAGCGCCCGCTTTTCCACATCCACTTCAGGGAGAGAGCAAGTATAAATCATAGCTTTAGGCTTTCGAGCCTTTCTTCCTAGGACAGAAGCCTTTACTTGAACTTGAGCGGTTGTCTGGAACTGATGCTACACCTTGGGGCTGCAGTCCCTTCTTCTTAGCACGGATGTCCCTCTTCAATCCCCTGCTCCTACCATTGAAACAGCTAGGGGCTAGTAAGTCCTGCCAATATCAGGGAAAGAATAGCTCCCGAAGGGCTTCCTTCTTTATCTAAGCGACTAATAGGCTTGGGTGGCTAGGGCACATGCTATCGAGGTTACACGCCTGGTCCCGAAACCACATCTGGCAGATGCGATTCCTGGATGTAGTTGGATGTGATTATCGGTGAAAGCATAGAAGGATCTCCTGTCAATAGTCACAGGGAATTACACTATAGCTTTAGGACCTGACCTGTAATAGGTGGTGTAAATGTCCTTATTTATTATAGGATGAAGATGATTCACTCACCAAGAAGACCGTCTACTCGAGCAGTAAGAGTTGATTCAATTGCCAACAGAAGACCGTCTGCGACAACAAGACCATCAGCAGCAGATGATTGAACAGCGGATGCGTTGAGGAGATCAGCCCTAATTGAAGACCCGATACTCTCAACCAAGAACTTCTATATATAACACCAACCGCGGAACAGGAGCATGCGTTACACACGTCGTCAGCTAGCGGACGCAAGCAGAGTGGGACCTTCTCCGATAGTATCTTTCATCATAATATTGAAAGCTTCCCCGCCCGATGCTTTGTTAATGTCAGAGTTGATATCAAGATGAAAGGGAAAGACAATAAGAAAGATGAAAGATAAAGACTAGAAGAAGGGGCTTTCTTAGAAGAATTCCCACTTGGACTGGTAGTGAGAACCCGATCTCCAGAAGCTAATTGGCAAGGTTCGACTTGACCGGAGCGGATCGCAACTCAAGCACAACTAGAGTTCACTCACCCACGTGCCCAATACTTGATGTGATGACTCTAGCCCCATGTCGGCTTCATTGACGAGTCATGATGCTGCGATATAGGATCAAAATCGACTTTCATTTCACTTAACTCATCAAAGCAAGGAGTGGCTACTAGATAGACAATTAGTTCCGAGACTAAGAGATTGGGCTATCGGCCGGTATCAGTTGAAGTCAACAAAGAAGGAAAGCCTTCCCCCAATCCAACATTTTCAGGTGAAAAGAAGATAGATGACTGAGAGTCACGGGATTTTGAAAGCGCCGCATCTAGCTCAGCAGTTTCTTCAAAAGAGATGACGGATACAGAGCGGTTACCACTTGTAGGCTCATTCACCAACTAGGCCATGAGTTTGCTTTAACGAGTGCACGAGCAGAAGCGGAGACAGAGTTGTCCCCCGATCTGAGATATTAGCGAGATTAGCTACACGCCACTTAACCTAAAGAAAGGTCGACCTGAGAAAGCCCTTTTTAAGCTGATAGGAGAACTTCACTTACTAAATTTCTTGAGTAGCGAGAATCTTTCCTCAGAGGCACGGAAAGGGTCCAAGCCATAGGAAAGACAGCAACTTGAGTGCGGAGAAGGGGAAAGGGCGCTCGAAGCAAAAGGAACGAAAAGCACACCATATAGGTCAGCGGCATCAGCAGTTGAAGAAGTTGACGGCCGGATTCAAGCAAAAAATGGGATAACCTGAGAAGGAGAGGTCTCCTTTCTATATGAAAGACGAAGATCTGGCTTTGAAGCCTCCTTGAGTCCGGCTTAGCTTCAGGTACGAGTCAAGAACAGAAGAAGGGGATCGCCACAATCAAGAAGCAAGCTAAAAGCTGTTGTTTAGATGACTTTATGTTATGAAAGAACCCAGAAAAAAAGTAATTATTGGAGTAGCCCGCCCAGTAGAGGCTTTCTTAGCGAAAAAAGTATATTCATGGATGAATTAGGGGAAAGAGTCTTCACCTTACTTTCAAGTGTCAATCATTTTTATTGAACTTTCTTTCAGGCTAGCTCTGGGCAGGGCGCATACACACGAACCCACTTTGAGTCGGATCCGAGCTCCAGTAGACAGCGAGACAGCCATTGTGGTAAACGGGAGCAAAGCAAGGGAAAGAGAGGTGAGTGACGCCAAGGGGAATTCCAGCACGAAAGCAAGTGTTGTTATCACACGTCCGTCCTGTCTGATTGATTCACCTCCGATTATTCAATCAAGGAAGCAGAGTCAACGGCCTTTGAAGAAAGATGACTTATATTTTAAGATATTGAGTTGGACAGTCAAAAAGCCCAAAGGCCAAAAAGAAGAGCAAAAACAGAGGAGATGTCTTCCTCATAGGCCATTGACTATCTATCCCCGGAGTCTTTCTCTCCGTCAAAGGGACTCTCTCTTTCTTGAACAAGCACGGCGCTATCAGGACAAAATCCTAGCAGAAGCAGAAAAAGAGGAAGAGAAAGAGGAGCGAACAGCCACTATAACATCGTTAGATGAGCTTCAGTTGCGCCCCTTTGTGAACGAGGGGATCGAAAGCCAAAGGAAGTACGGCTGAGTTTCAAGACTACGAGACTAAGAGTTGGGACTAGCCGCATGTCATCTTTCTCAGAGTCTGAGCCTGACACCTCTATTATTACATCAAACAACAATTGAATTGGGATCAAAGAATTAAGGGATTGGATTTGTCCCCGTCTGTCTTGTGTTCAACGAAGGAAAGCGCCCTTCCTTCTTCAGCTTGAAAGACATCTCAGGAAAGAGCTACTTCAACTGAAGAAATTTCTTTAGTAGCGAGAACCCTTCCTACTCGAGAATAAGGTCAGGAAGTGAAGCGTTTTTTCAGTTTTTCTTTAAAAATCTAGTAAGTGTTATGCGGGGGTGGGGATTCAGACCGATGAGGGACGTAGGAATTGCCCTTAACTGTCCGGAAGGCTGAAATAGCTTTCTCGGGAGCCTCTGGGAGGTCGGGGTATTCAATCCCATGATACTCAAGGAGCAGGGCGTCGTATCCCAGGGGTTCTACTAATACATCGTATAGCGGGTCCAGGCTTGAAGTTATACCAAAAATGGAATGGGACAGTCATTCGAAAATGAGAAAAAAAATAAGGGTGTCAAGACATCTATATGACCAAGATGGCCATCTCACGAATTGGATTCGAACCAATATAAAGCTACTTTCCTTTAGTAGATCTGTCATCCCCCTCATTATAGTCCTCCTAGAATCAATAGCATTTCGTCGGAATACATCCTGTCTTTTCACCTTAGTAGTCCTATGCATAGTCAGTACTATAGCCCCAATCATGGCTACTAATAAAATCAGACTAGGAACCAAAAACCAGACGGAATAGTAGGTATAAAGTAAATTGCCCAATGTTTCCAAATTAGTCCAACTTCGTACCTTTCCGGCATAAACCATATATCTCAGAGAGGTCGTATTTCTTTGGGTTGGTAGTAATGGAATGCTTTCATTATCTAAAATGAAGAACATTTCCCACCAAAAGATCAGTCCAATAATACCACTCACTGGTAAATAGCGCAATACTTCTTCGTGAATCTCCGCTATTTGAATATGGAACATCATAACAACGAATAGGAATGAAACGGCTATAGCTCCTATATGAACTACTGGGAAGATCATAGCGAAAAAGTCGAGACCTAACAAAAGAAGTAACCCTGAAGTGTTGCGAAAGACTGGGATGGGAAACAAAACGGAATGTACCGGATTTTTAGCACGTACAACCATCAAACCAGAGACCAAAGCAAGGCTCGACAAAACAGAAAGTATCATAGTACGTCGTCCTTCCCTGAAATGGAACTTTCATGCTGGAGCAAGAACTAGCATGAAAGTCGATCTATTACAACCAGCGCGGTTGTTCGTATTTCATTTTCTTCTTCCAAGCCCTTCTTTCTTAGAAAGGCACTCACTGAGTTACTTACGGAATCTAAAATCTTGAGGCTGATTACGGCCCCTTTGATGAAAGGTAAGCGCTTTGGCTGGCTACCTATAATATAAAGATCCTTCACTGCACACTTTAGATATATGTTTCCATCCAATCAAAGACGGCGAAGCGCCTCTAATCTAAAGGCCAAAGAGTGCTCTTTGCGCTACTACGCATCCTTACTCATAGTATAGTGCAAGTTAGGTTTGGGTATAGCAGGACTTGAACCTGCGACCATTAGGTTAAAAGCCCAATGCTCTACCAACTGAGCTATACACCCCAAAAAAGATGTAGTAGTAAATAAGGATTGGTGCGGAAAATAAAAGAGGGCGGCCCCTCTTCATCATATCATATTAGGCGCGGCTTTGTATGAGGCTCGTACTGCAGAGCAAGCGAAGAAAACGTAAGGGCGCGCGCTAGCACTCCTGCAAGAAAACGGCCTAGCTAACGCGCCCCTTATTGAAAAGTCAAGGATATTGAATGATCGATATGAGAAAGAAGCGCTCAAGCATTCGAAGAAAGCCGGCCTTACTCAACAAGCACCTTTCTTAGCTTAGTAAGGTTGCTTGTTTCCACTCATTGAAGATTCTATCTACAAAAAAAGGTCAACGGGGGGTACTAAAATGGCTCTCACTGACACCATCTACGAGAAGGTGAGGTCTTATTTCCAGCCGCCATACGGTTCGCCTTAAAGCCTTAAAGACGGAGAAGGGGAGGAGCAGTTATCTATGTAATTACGGTCTTTGTTGGCCGGGGCGAGCACTCTCTTTTCTTTGTAAAATTCCGTCTTACCAAACAAGACTGACTTCTTACCAACCCGCGAAGGGTTGTGAGGCTGGACCAGGTACGAAGAATGAATCTATATCTGTGCACGGAAGGGCCGGCGGCCGCTCAACTGTTCGAGCGCAATGCAGTGGTATTGGTTCCGATTCGACAAAGGTAGAATGCCTGGTCGAAGGTCCAGTACAGTAGGTAGCAGGCGTGTTCGTTTTGGCTCCCGAGCGAGAACGAGAAATAGGCGATGCACCATCCTTGCTGCTACGTACGTTGACCTTGACTTGACAGATTCATCCAATTGAACCCAAACTCAAAGGAGGACCACAAGCTCGGGGCTCGACGAAAGAGAAAGTCTCGGCATTAAGAAAATGGGGTTAGCTGTGAAAGAAAGAGCCCGTCATTTTTGAATGAATATTCATAGCTGAGTCTACTAAAAGAGGGACCAGCTCATCGTAG